TCCTGACGTACCACATGAACCGTACAGTGTCTTATGACTCATCAATCAGATAGATTCGTTTTTTAAAAGACCCATTCAAGGAACAAACGATCCGTCTCTCGAGACTAGTGGATTCACAGATCTACTTATTTACTTTCATCAACTAATCTTATTCTTTTATTTTGTTCGTGAGATTGAGAAAAAAATAAAAATTTTTATGTATTCTTCTAATTTCTATGTACATTAAACTACTAGAGTATCATGTCTTTTATTACTTTAGAGAAAATTCAAACTCGCAGAGTTTTTCTTTTCAGGGGTTGAAAGACGAAATACGCATCCAATTTTTTTTTCATTTAGTTTTCTCTATCAGAACCAAAAAATAATGAATTTTCCTATAATTGAATTCTTTAATTCAATACAATATAAAATAATGAAGACTGTAAATAAAAGTAGTTTTATTACATTTATTTTTATTCTACATTGCATTGTCAGAACAAAAATAGCGTATACATACATTTTGGATCCATTCAGCCATGATCTACTAACTCTTATTCTACCTATACCTAATATTCTATAGAATAATAATTAACTCCTAAGCATTAAATCGGAAATATTGACAGATTCCTGCAGACTCCAAAGAAAAGAAAGACCCGCTGTTCCGATTTAATCTATATCGATATCGCATTTTCATATCAGAATAGTAGATAGAGGAATAATTCAATAGGTTAGGTTCACTTACTTTTTCTTTTGTTGATTTCAAATCTTTACTTTTTTTGATTGTTTGATTTTACTAATGTAAAGTCAAATAGTTGTAGGGATAGTAGGCGATTCAAAATAAAATTTAAAATTTATCTGATTAGAAGAATAACTTGTTTTAATTCTAAATCATTTTTATAATTATACGCTTTTTTATTACAAATATTAACAATTTATCTATTATACCTTCAAATATGAACACTCTCGCTGGGATAAAAGCCCCTTATCGGATTTGAACCGATGACTTACGCCTTACCATGGCGTTACTCTACCATTGAGTTAAAAGGGCCTTTATCTTGTTTTATTCCGGAAAAACCCCTAGGAGTTTAGTGAATGTATTTAATTAGAACATATTTATAGATAGCTATTTTATTCGCATAATGCGTTATTTCCAAATGATCCATTTTATTTACCCAGTGAGTTTGGGGTAACCTAGCAAATATTGGTAAAATCAAAAAGGGTTTTTGACATTGTATTTTCTAAATATAAATCTAATTAAATTCAATGAATGGGCTTAAGACCGACTCTAATTGAACTAACACCCATGATGAAAAGATAATACATGGACCCACTAATTCAACATGGATTCAAGATCTTTTCGCGAGTCGTTTATGAAGAGATTCTCTGAACCAAATTCTAAAAAAAAGCGAAACTATAGATTTTAGATTATAGTAAATAAAATCGAAATTATAAATTATAGTAGATAATATCTAGATAATATTGTAAAATAGAGTCAAAAAGTTGAAAAAAGAAGAGAAGAATAGAATGCTTAGCTTATATATAAATTATAATATCGAAATATCGAATGGAATGCCAATTCTAATGAAGGATTCATGAATAGACAAAAAATTCTATGGAATCCCGAAAGGCGAAAAACTTCTTCGGATATAGGCAGACTATATCATTCTATATTGACAATTTCAAAAAACTGCTCATACTATGAGCATAGTGTGCTGGTGGTCGGGCAAAGAGGCCCCCATCGTCTAGTGGTTCAGGACATCTCTCTTTCAAGGAGGCAGCGGGGATTCGACTTCCCCTGGGGGTAGGGTATTACGAAAGGAAATTGATTGATCAAGAATTATCAGTAAGCCCAGAATTGATTCTTCCCTGGGTCGATGCCCGAGCGGTTAATGGGGACGGACTGTAAATTCGTTGGCAATATGTCTACGCTGGTTCAAATCCAGCTCGGCCCAAAAATGAGCTAATTCACACACATGAAATGATATAACTACTTTGTTCTCCAGAAATGTCTGATACGAAAAAAGGAAAAGTCCCATTTTTTCCCACCCGCTATTTGCGACTCTTTTCCTTTTTTTTTTTAGTCTGATCTTGGTGATGATCTATATTCATACCATAATCTGTAAGTATAAAGTCTAAGAAAAAGGGTTTTTTCTTTACACTTTACATTAGTTTATTCTTTCTTTTTTTCATTGAAAGGTGGATTATCTATCCATTTTTAAATAAGAAGGAAAGGGTTATGAGTAATCCTTACTACTCTTAGCATTGCTATGTGTATATCAATAGATTATCACTCACGTCTCCGTTAGAAGACGACAATTCTAATCTAACTAAGCTAAATAGAAAGTTTTTGAATGAAATCATAAGAATATCTATACTACCGTCTACTTGATTTCCCCGGGATTGTAGTTCAATTGGTCAGAGCACCGCCCTGTCAAGGCGGAAGCTGCGGGTTCGAGCCCCGTCAGTCCCGACAGATCAAAACCCGCTACAAAAAAACACAAATATCTGTACACTTTCTTTGTTTTTTGTAAAAAAGTGAACAAATAGAAGAATTTTATTCTCAAGCGATCCTTCATTCATTTTTCACTTTTGGATTTATTATTTATTAATTGTTTCTTTATTTGTTATTTGTTTGCTGAGAAATGAAAAACGAAACAAATAACAAATAAAGAAATTTCATTTTGTTTCCTAATAACGATTGGACGTAGAGAAAGGTATGTGGATTAGTACATTAGTACATACAATTAAAGAGAGCGTCTTATTGAGGGTTAAAAAAAAAAAAGAATATGATATGATACTGGGAGTCTGGGATTTTCGATTCCTCCGACTTCTTGTAATGGAAATTACATTAAAGTGCCCTATGTTCGTCGGGAACACATGCAAAAATTGAATTTTAAATGATCTATCTCAATCACACCTTTTTTGTTTGATTAGCTTCTTAGAAGGAGTTAAGTTATAACCCCCTTTTCTATTTTGCTTATATGTTTAGGTTTGTTTGTAACCAATGGAAGTGTAAAGGCGGTTAGATGATACTTCATCAGATGCGAAAGCAGTAGTTTAGATAAAAGAAAGAATGAAAAAAGGGTAGAAAAAAAGTAAAAAAAAATTTCATTCAGTATGGATAAAAGATTCTCCTGTGTTATACTATATAACTATGTTATACTATTTAATTGTCGACGATGAATCTATTCGATCATATCGTTCAGATTCAGATATTCTTGTTGATCATATTGATATTGAATTGAATTTACAGGGGAAAGATTTATTATCTCTATGGGATTAAATCCCGAGTTATGGCGAAGTAAATAAAAAGAAAATAAATGGTGAGATTATGGAAGTAAATATTCTCGCATTTATTGCTACTGCATTGTTCATTCTGGTTCCTACAGCTTTTTTACTTATAATATACGTAAAAACCATCAGCCAAAGTCAAGGCGATAAAGTGGAATGAAACTTGACTTCTTAATTCTTGTCACTGATTGAAGAAATAAAGAAGGGTAAAGGATTCGAATTTAACGTTTTAAATGAATTAATGAGCGGACTAGAATCAACAGTCTTCTAGGAGATCTGATCGGAGGAGTATAGTATGAGTATGGTAGAAAGATTAATTTTTCTTTCTACCATACTCTCATTTCTCATTATTGGTATTCTTTCTATTGGAGTGTATGTAGTGCCTAAAGGTGTACTGTATAACGGTGTAGGCTTAATATGGATCAAGCTACAATCTAATATCTATTTTCATACATGTCTATATGAATTATATGGATGATGTAATGTACAGAGCCCTCCTATTTTGTTTCTCGGCTTCATCCATTTTGATTCCACCCACTCACTCTGAAATAGAAGGAATCGTTTGATTCCGCAGTTCAATTTTCAATAATTGAATTAGTGGTACCTCTACTCTAGAGTCCACTTCTTCCCCATACTACAAGTGAAAGTGAAAATGTAAAGACTACCATTAAAGCAGCCCAAGTGAGACTTACAATATCCATGTGAATTCTATCCCCTATCTCTATGAAGGAATTATTCCATTATTATTCAATAATAATAGTCGAATTGTTGGCACAGAGTCAAAAAAAGATTTTGCTCCATATTGGTATTGATGAAACAATTCTATTTGAATAAGTTCGTATATGATTTTGTTTTATTTTCTATATTTAATAGAAATAGACATAGACCTATTTTTCAATTGAAAGAATACCTTTTTTTGTATAAAAAAGTTGAAAATAAAAGTAACAAAAGCCAATTAATAATTAATCCATTCAATCAATCTAATTAGATTGATTGAATGGATTAATTTTAGTAGTACTCAGAGATTTTTATGATTTTGCAGACAAAATAACTTGCGCCATTTTCGAAAATACTAATTAACTTACTCCCGGCCTAACCAAAGACTCAATCAGCAGTGGAGAGGCCGATTTACAGATTCCCTTTCAATACTAAAAGTTTTCCGTGAATTCGAAAGGATTTAGAGCACTTTATAGAACGGACCCTTCTGATGTTTCCGTTGAGGAAAAGGCAAGTTCCATCAGCAAAACACAAAACAATAGGGTATTTCGAGTCTTTTTTTGTTGATCAGGCGACACCCAGATTTGAACTGGGGAAAAAGGATTTGCAGTCCCCCGCCTTACCGCTCGGCCATGGCGCCAAGACGCTACAAAATCGCTGCAAATATTCTCCAGGAGGGGAAATTCTTATGGCCCTTTCTCCTGTACTCCCGCTTTTCTTCATCTTAATCCTTTTCCTAAAATAAGTGTAATACTTCCTTGTTTTTGGATTGGATCTATCTTTTCGATTGACTGTATAGTATTTCAAAACACACAATATCTAACTCCCCCCCTTTTTTTATTGAGTCGAGAAACCTAATATGGATTTTCAGTCACAAAAGCCAAAATTCAGGTAAAATTTTGACCATTAACCGTGTGACTCGGAATTCATGAACCATTCTTGGAGTTGAATCTAAAAAGGTTTTGTCCCAATAAGAAAAAAGAAAAATGAATTGATACAGAACTAATCAAGATTCAAAAAAACTACTTCTCAATTATAAGATCAATTATGCATATATGTAAACCCCACAGAACCTAAATTTTATTAGATATATATATCTAATAAAATATCTTATTTGTTCTGTAATATGATTTTTATCTATAGAAAAAAAATAACTTTGATACAGCACGACATATGTTATACAAAATATAATTTCTATAAAAGAATAGAAGTAGTTTTTTGAATCTCGATAAGGAACAGATATCTATAGAAAGCTGGCGTCATATCTACAAATCTTTACTAAATTTTAATAAATACGAGTCTTCTTACACAATTAAACACAATTAAATCTTATTATATATATGAATTAAACTCAAAACAAAAATAGATAAAATTTCTATGCATAGGCGAATCCTCCTTTTTTTAACTGAAGTATGAAATCTAGAAAAGGTAAAATGTTAATCATCTCGATCTTTTTTCTTATTATTCTTTCTTTCTCTCATCAAACGGACAAAATATAAAACATAGATCCGTTTATTTTTCTGGTACTTAATCGGATTGTAATATGTAATATCATAATAATGGTAAATGGTCAAAATGGAATCCCTTTTTTTGATTCTATACAAAGCTCTAAAAATCCATATCATATGATAAGTCTCAGTTAAGTGTTAAGTCAAATAAGTAAAATTTATTAATTTATTTCCAGTTGTATCTGTTAAAAATTCCAATTTTGGAATAGAATTCTCTTTATTCCCCGTTCATACTCCGTATCAATATTCTATATCCTATATAAAGTTATATAGTTAGATAAAATTTCATGTGATTCAGTAAACAGAATATCAATTCCATCGTTGCTAGATCAATCCATATGATTCGATAAAGAATGGTTCAATAATGGGATTTTTTCTATAAATGAGAAATTAAAAATGCTCAGGGATGAAAATGAGGGAACGTCTACAATACCTGGGTTTAATCAGATACAATTTGAAGGTTTTTGTAGGTTTATTGATCATGGCTTAACAGAAGAACTTTCTAAGTTTCCAAAAATAGAAGATACGGAGCAAGAAATTGAATTTCAATTATTTGTGAAAACATATCAATTAGTGGAACCGTCGATAAAAGAAAGAGATGCTATATATGAAGCAATCACATATTCTTCTGAAGTATATGTATCCGCGAGATTAATTTGGAAAACCAGTAGGGATATGCAAGAACAAACAATTTTTATCGGAAACATTCCTATAATGACTTCCCTGGGAACTTCTATAGTAAATGGAATATACAGAATTGTGATTAATCAAATCTTGCAAAGCCCCGGTATCTATTACCGGTCGGAATCGGACCATAACGGAATTTCGGTCTATACCGGCACCATAGTATCGGATTGGGGGGGGAGGGTGGAATTAGAAATTGATAGAAAAGGGAGGATATGGGCTCGTGTAAGTAGGAAACAGAAAATATCTATTCTAGTTCTATCATCTGCTATGGGTTTGAATTTAAGAGAAATTTTAGAAAATGTTTGCTACCCTGAGATTTTCTTGTCTTTCCTAACTGAGAAAGAGAAAAAAAAAATGGGGTCAAAAGAAACTGCCATTTTAGAGTTTTATCAACAATTTACGTGTGTAGGCGGAGATCCTGTATTTTCTGAATCCCTATGTAAGGAATTACAAAAAAAATTCTTTCAACAAAGATGTGAATTAGGAAGGATTGGTCGACGAAATATGAACCATAGACTGAATCTTGATATACCTCAGACCAATATATTCTTGTTACCGAGAGATATAGTGGCGGCTGCGGATTATTTAATTGGAATGAAATTTGGAATGGGCGCACTTGATGATATGAATCATTTAAAAAATAAACGTATTCGTTCGGTTGCGGATCTCTTACAAGATCAATTTGGATTGGCTTTGGTTCGTTTAGAAAATATGGTGAGAGGCACTATATGTGGAGCAATTAGACATAAATTGATACCGACTCCTCAGAATTTGATAACTTCAACTCCATTAACAACCACTTATGAATCTTTTTTCGGGTTACACCCATTATCTCAAGTTTTTGATCGAACTAATCCATTGACACAAATAGTTCATGGTCGAAAATTAAGTTATTTGGGACCGGGAGGATTGACAGCGCGAACTGCGAATTTTCGAATACGAGATATCCATCCTAGTCATTATGGACGCATTTGTCCAATTGACACGTCTGAAGGAATCAATGTTGGGCTCATTGGATCCTTAGCAATTCATGCGAAAATAGGTAATTGGGGATCTCTAGAAAGCCCATTTTATGAGATCTTTGACGAATCAAAATCAAAAAAAAACCGGATGCTTTCTTTATCACCAAATAGGGATGAATACTATATGATAGCAGCAGGAAATTCTTTGGCACTCAGTCGAGGTATTCAGGAGGACCAGGTTGTTCCAGCTCGATACCGTCAAGAATTCCTGACTATTGCTTGGGAACAGGTTCATCTTCGAAGTATTTTTCCGTTCCAATATTTTTCTATTGGAGCTTCCCTTATTCCTTTTATCGAGC